AATGCCCAAGTCTCCCCCTGGACAAGAAATGGTTATGAACTGACAAGCTCTCTCCGTTTGCTTCCTTCTCCTTCCCCGGCACACAAACTTAATGAGTAAAGTAAAAGCCTAAGGATCACGACTAAATGCAGAGAGATAGATAATACCCTCCCCTCGCTCTTCAACAATTCTGTGTAAGTCAAGCTTCTCGATCCTCCTCCTGCTGAGCCAATGAGCTCCAATCAGGCATGAAAGCACGAATTCAAGAATTCAACCACGAGGGATGCCAAGCAGCTCTGATTCTCCTCCTAGTGGGGGCTACTCACTCACTGTAGTCTAAACCCCCTCTAGAACCAATAGACAGAAAGTTAGTGCTTCTACCCGACCGTAATAGTCTCACTTCGTTCATAAAGAGCAAGCATCTAAGACATAACTGGTAGAGAACTAACTAGGAGAAGAAAGACAAGCAATACAGTCAGGCAATTCCATTGTTGATGTAGTTGCTTGTACGATTGGCTTAGTGTTCAGTGTACCTGAGCAGGGAATCGAGCTAACTCTTCTTAAAAGAACTACTTCTTGATTATAGCGATCGTTCCCCGAGGGAATGAACGGTATAACAAGAAGGAAGGCATGAAGTTGAAGTAAGCATGGCTGTGAACTAAGTCTGCATGTCTGCATTCAGTAAGTAGGGAATGCTGTCAGTCTGGTAGGTAGTTTTGTAATAGAATAGATGGATTCTTTCCCTCTTTTATCCCATGCCTTCCTTGCCTTCGGTTAGCCTTTCTGTGCATGCATGCTGTCAGTATGTCTGTCTTCATGAAGTCAGTATGTATAGCTGGTATCAGAGTAGCTGATTTAACCCTGCATAGGTCAACCAAGCAACGGAATCAAGAACAAGAAGATAGGAAAAGCATAGCATAGCTGTTCGGGAAAGACGTTACAAAGTCCGGTTTCAGTTCCAGAGTTATTACTTATTCATTTTATAGTAGGTATTATACTCGAGTCTTTTAGTACCCGCCGAAGGAGAAGGGAAGATAGGCTTTTTTTAGCTGAGGCGCTATGAGAAGCATGTCTTTTTCAAGAACTCGTATGGCCGAAGCCTGAGTCTGTGTAGAGATATAACTCCTGATTTCCAGGCTTGTAAATGTGAGAGTGATCCTCACGACCGTTTCCTTGATTGCCCGAGTGAGGACATCGGCCTGACTTTCAGCATTTAATATACTTCTCTTGTATTGTCAAATCAAAGTCAGAGATGCTAAAGATCTAGATAACCTGATGTTGACAAAACTAAGAGTAAGCTGGGTGAAGAATACCCCGACTTTCTAAAGAGATAGAAAAATTCCCCTTTTATGGCTGTCTTGAGCAAGACCAGACCTCGAAAGCACTCATGGAAAACATATGCGAATTCTCTCTTTGGTCTCTTCCGCTAGTGATCTCAGCAAGAAAGCCTTTAATTGATTTGATGCCGTTGGTTGCTTCCAAGCAAGAAAAGGGCTGCGCGAAAAGGCTATAGGTCATCGGCGATGTGACATGACAACCGGGGAGGCAGGAAGCGAGAAAAGTCCATAGCTAGTCGCTGCTCACCCCTTGCTTGTTCGATCGGGGAAAGAGTACCAAACAATCCGTACCATGCTTTCGGGGAATACTTGAAGAAGGCTCTGCAAGACCTTAGCGAAGCGGGAAGGGAAGTCTCGAGAATATGGCTCCTAAACTAGTCCACTTTTGGATTCCCACTTTAGCTGACAGCTATGCGGTGTGGAACAGCCAATTCCCTGCTTGGAACTAACGATTTACCCATAGGCACTCTTGCTTCCCTCTGACTGACGGGATAGTTTTAGTAGTTGAATGAATTCTCCGATTTCCCGATGCACCACTTCCATCACTACCGCCACTTCCTATTCCCCTAGGACAGTTACCAGATCAGCACAAGACGCATAACAGCCAACAACTACCGATGTGGATCGTCACTGAGAATCGCCAGATCTAGGAGGCAAACCACTGCCATAGCACCGACTACTCCTATCAAAATGAAAAGCAGTGGTGAGCTCCGCAACAAAAGCGAAGCGAGCCGCGCTAGCGCCCAACCTATACTATAAAAGGGAAAACGTTTTTCAGCTGCATCGTGCCGGAGGGGTCCGTACCTCCTTTAGATAGAGCCCCCGTGCTCCTAATGTAGAGCTAGAACTACTGCTACCGTGGAATCCGCGATCACACATGAGTACCTCGCCTTCCAAAAAAAGCGGCTGCTAATTGGCACTAATGCTAATGGGGACCATCGATCAAGAAGGACTTCGGAGACTGCAATCGAATTGAAAAAGAAATAGAAAGATAGGGCCAACTCTTCTAGTTGCGCCTCTAACCTTACTACGCTACCCAACCAGCTGATAAAAGGTCGAATTCCGCAGGGCTGCAGGCACGAAATGCCGATCAAATCCGTTAAAGGAAGCCTAATCAAAGCGGGCAAACAGGAAGATCTGACTGAGTTGATGATGGACCGGATTTCGAAAGGCGAGAGGCTTTCATAAAGACGTATGAGAAACGGAGGGTCGAGAGAGGGCACGATCCACCCAACCCAGCTAAGCTAATGCTAATAAATTCTGCATAAGAGAATGGGAGGCCGGCCCCTGCCCATCTGGAGGTGCACACCCATTTAGGAACATATGCAAAGGGGTAAAGAGAGAAGTCAATGGAGAACTACCAAATCCAATGACATTTGTTCGTACCATTCTGTCATCGATCACTGCTGGGTCGGTTGGTGAGTCACCCAAAAAAAAGCATCGAGAAAGGTCAAGCATATATGTTTTATGAAATGATCAGCGGTCTCATTTATGCTATGCCCTGCATCGTGTTCGTGTGTGTTTATTGAGCTTTCTTCACTTTCAGCGCCATGCGCTTCGCTTTATAGAAGAGAGAGACCGTTGTCTTGAGAGTGAAAAGCAAGCGCAAGCGATAGAAAGGATAGTCCCTCGCGCGTTCGCGCGAACTACTAGAAAATGGTGAGATCATTAGATCATTAGTGAAAGAAGGACCAACGACGATCCTATCCTAAGGGAGAAGGAGGAGTAGGAGGAGTCAGTTTTCTTTGAAGATCGAGGCGCGAAGTGTCGGACAATTATGCCATTCGGAAGAAGTCTTCTACAGAGGGAAAGCCTGTTACGAGTAAGTGGGGAGGAAAGATCTCCAGAGATTCTTATCTCATTCCATTCCAGTGGCTCGACCAGTAACCAATGGCGAAAACTCAAAAATCCATGGTTTCCCGGTAGAACCCCATTTCACCCAAGTTGTTGCGGAACCGGAAAAAAGAAGCGGTTTTTCGCACAGCTTGCTCATAGTGCAGGTCCCACTTGTATATTGTATTTGGCCGAAAAAGCATCGGACAGGTTGGAGTTCCTACCTTCTTGGGACTCCATGGACCAAGATCTGCTTTCATTATATGGGCAATACCGATCTACTTTTTTAGATCATATGGATGTAGAAAAAGCTTCTGATTTTGATGAATTGGAAACATCTCTTTTCCATTTCTATTTACCTAGTTCATATCTTTGTTTCGTGTGTTCCCGGGAGGAATTCGATCTCTTCAATCTCGGGATACCACCTAAATAACTGCGGCCAGAGAGTCAAATAGGTCGGGAAGAAAGAGTCTGAGGTCGGGTCGGACGACATACGGTGGGTCCCACCACCACTAGAGATTGTCCAAGGTGCTAGAAGAGCCCGGCTGACCAGCAATGGTCCTAGAGACACGGGGGAGAAGCAGGGCTCGAAGAACGAGCCGTGCAAGGACGCGGGGATATAGCAAGTAAGCAGCTTTGTTCTCCCTTTAGGACCGACTACAACAAGCTCGCGACTCTAATAGAAACAAACGGTAAGCTCTCTGCTCTATTTGCTTGCAATGCTATGCATGCCTATCAAAGTTGGCGAACGCTTCTGTAACCTTAGACTCGTTACGCTGTTCGACTGAACTTGTTGGCTCCGCGTCCACCGAAAGTCGGTAACCTTCGTCACCGTCAGCATTTGATACTCTCTCGATAGCTTCAATAGTTCACTGAAAGCCTTTGGTGTAATGAACCGCAAGCCCTTCAGAAAGAAAGACATAATAAAAAAGAAAGGAATTTCTTAACTTGGAAGCAAGTAAACTACCTTGCTCTACTAGTAAAGTAGAAATGAAAGTAGATGGTCCGTTGGACCGGAAAGCAAATGTGAAAGCATTCGAATTGACAACATGTGAGTGGCCCATAAACTGACTCCCCTTTTGTGGACTCACACTAAACCTCCCGTTTTGGACTCGCCTCTTCGACCCTCGCTTTGAACTCAGAAAGATGGGCGTAGACTCGAACTAATGCTCATGGACACGTAGGGGAAGCAAAGAAGGTATATAGCGCCAAACGAGGCTAAGAAGAAGATAGCATTAAGGAAGAGAGCAACTACGAGCGATGAAAGCGGAAGATTGAATATGAATAAAAGAAGGTAGCTTTCTTACTTAGTGCTTGTGCTAAGGGGAATTCTTCGATTTTTTTTGGGGGGAAATCCTTTGATTGCGTATTGAATATAGATCCATGTCTTTCTTGTTCCACTAGCTAGGACCAAATTTTCACATGATGCCCATTTCGTTATTACAACCTTCTTTTTTGATGTCAAAGACCAGAAGCTACGCGCAAATTCTCATTGGATCTCGGGTGTTCTTAACAGCGATGGCTATTCATTTAAGTCTTCGGGTAGCACCACTAGATCTTCAACAAGGTGGAAATTCTCGTATTCCGTATGTACATGTTCCTGCGGCTCGGATGAGTATTCTTGTTTATATCGCTACGGCTATAAACACTTTCTTGTTCCTATTAACAAAACATCCCCTTTTTCTTCGCTCTTCCGGAACCGGTACAGAAATGGGTGCTTTTTCTACGTTGTTTACCTTAGTTACTGGGGGGTTTCGGGGAAGACCTATGTGGGGCACCTTTTGGGTGTGGGATGCTCGTTTAACCTCTGTATTCATCTCGTTCCTTATTTACCTGGGTGCACTGCGTTTTCAAAAGCTTCCTGTCGAACTGGCTCCTATTTCAATCCGTGCTGGACCGATCGATATACCAATAATCAAGTCTTCAGTCAACTGGTGGAATACATCGCATCAACCTGGGAGCATTAGCCGATCTGGTACATCAATACATGTTCCTATGCCCATTCCAATCTTGTCTAACTTTGCTAACTTCCCCTTCTCAACCCGTATCTTGTTCGTTCTGGAAACACGTCTTCCTATTCCATCTTTTCCCGAATCTCCTTTAACGGAAGAAATAGAAGCTCGAGAAGGAATACCAAAACCTAGTTCACTCGCTGAGTCTCTTTGCATCCATAGAAAGATGGAACCAGATACATTTTTTTGTATAGGGCCTCTCGCCGAGGTCTATACCCCGATACTCTTTGCCAGGGTTAAAGAAAGGCCGGGGGAATCGACTTGCGTAAGGGCGATGGAGTCAGAAAGGGGGGAAGTCGAGAAAGGGGCGTTAATGAATAAAAAGAAAAGCCATATTCGCCCGTACATCTTACTCACGTTGACTCATGCCGAGAGAAGGCAGATCCCCCCCCAAGAAGTAATAACTCGAATTCTAGGGTGCTTTTCGTGCTTATCTATTGTTGTGTCTACTGAAATACACCTGGACGGAGGCTACCACTTCCACGTGGGAGTGTACAATAAGGATGCCTCCCAAAAAACAGCAACAAAAAAGCTAAGGCAAGCCTTTTTTGAGTTCGAGGGTAGGCAAGTCAATGTGGTCTTCAAGAAGGGGTGGGGACCTGTTTGCTATTATATTACTAAGGAAGAGAAGAACCCTGTGGTTTGGGGAGAATATACTCTTCGTGAGATCCTAGAGACCGCCCAAGCGTTCACGAACCATACGAAAGCGAAAGCTAAGGGAGAAAAACCACGAAAAGCAAGTGCCGGCTCCCGCAAGAAAGCTCACCCTATATCTTCTTCCTCTCTCGCCCTATCTTACTTTTAATAATAAAGGAGTTGATCCTACATTCCGTGTAGCAATCAATGTCTGGGGACATAGAAAACCTTAACAGGGATAACGAAAGTATGTATACCGTACAGGACAGAGCCAGGGACGAAAGGTCAGAAATGAAAGAACGCATTCGGGTCAAGACTATAACGCGCTATCCGGATTCCCCTACCTCAACACGCTCGCTCGCTTCTCGAGATACTTGATTGGAACAGAGGAAGAAGGCTCTAATTACACCACTTCGCTAGAAGAACGGTTTGGTATAATCGCCAGGATTTCAATCAAGATGAAATCGGTTAGTTTGAATGCCCGAAAAAAGACTGTACAAGAGGTCATGTACAAGAAAAAAGAAAAGGTAGACTCAATGTCATAGAAATCGAATACATCGGAATCAGCACCGTCTTATTCGTTTGCAACAATAGGACTCAAAAGAATCATGATTCGGTAAAGAGGCCACTGATCGGCATCCAAGCTTTGCTAACTAATAGGGGTGAGGGGCCGGCAAGCGCGTACCAAGCCATTCGAGGGTAGCCAAGCAAGGAAATAAGCAAAGACAGCTTATGGTCGTGTGCTGGCAAAAAGAGTCTCATCAAAGCTTCCAGTGTCGAGTTGTCACAAGTAGGTTTTTTAGTCATAGCTAGACAGCAAGATAAAGGTCCTTCTCCTCGGTAAGACTTAGTATCCTTGGTTGGAAAAGGGATTGGATAAGGCTCACATTACTGCCACTTCACCAGAAGATCAAGGCCATGTCGAAACTGAAATACCAGAGGCACTTCCTCTTAGCCACTAATTATAGGGCTCTTCTGCGCGGGCTTGACTCCTTTACTAGAATTTCCGCTAGTCGGTTATATCTAATGAGCGGGAATAAAGGGCAAGCATCTAGCCTCTATTCTAAAGGGAAGCCCAGTACTTTAGTCTTTCAAGTCACCAACTGCAACAAAAAAAGAAAAAGAAGGTCTTGCTTGTAGTGCCTTTTTCTCTTTCTGATAGAGATGGGAGAGCCCAAAGGCATCCGCGAAGACTTGACCTTTACACCGAGTAGCATCTTTCTTTCCAGCATCTGGCTCTCGCTTTCCGCTTCCTATTGGCCGACGAAGAGCTAACCTAGTGCGGACTGAATCCTTACACCTTTCGTCGAATAAAGTAAAGCTACCACTCCTTTTGGGGTCATGAGGTTGATCCTCGGGCCGAACAGAGACCTGTGGGCGATCATCACCTAAAAGTTTGAGTGTAATGACTTCATCTGCTTACTTAAACCTCGGTTTCGCTTTAGGCTCATAGCAAGGGGTCTGGTCTTGAATCAAGTACTCTCTTTCAACAGGAGCTGAATTCACTTAGGTCTTCTACGAGGGCATACTCCTTTCTTCTGTGGGCATTGATCCGAAGCTCGGCTATAAAGCAAAGGCAGCACCATCTTTAGTTTAGTAAGCGACTTGCTTGTGGGAAGGAGGCTTGTTTGCGGGAGCGGTAGGATAGCTAGCTCGGCTCTCTACTGACTTGGTACGGAGTTGGGCTTGGACTTGGGACCGATTCCTTAATAGGGCTCTTCTTCCGATGTGAGGAAATCAACCTTGGTTGAGAGCTCCCTCTCTCTATCACGCTATCATTCAGCTTCCTTACGCCTCTATTTCCTTAAGCATCAGCCCTTCTTCAATCGAGGAGATAGGGGTCCCGCCAGTAAGAACTCTCGATAAGGCGCCTTCATTTCCGTGCTCAGTATCCAATTTCAATGCGCTATCACTACCTCAATGCAATTCAGTATTAGAGTCTTCCGTGAAGGAATGAATTCAAGAGTGAACGGCTGCGGCACATAGGAAATATGGAATATGAGACTCAATTATGTATCGCCCGAAAGGGTCCCAAAAAGGGTTGAAGCTGTCGCAACATTTGTCACATCTGTCTGTATCGGATCTATGCCCTCCTCATGTTTATAGTGCCTCTTCAAGCTCTTTTATAGGGGATTATACCGAGAATAAGTCTCTCAAATAGGCCTTTTAGACCGGATCTCTCATAGGTAAACTGAAAAAAATGTACAAGAGCTCTGGTAAGGCTCGCATAGGCTATGGCTCTGAGCTTATCTGGATCTGATAACGCCAATCCGCTTACTCCGGCTCTGCTGGTGCAATTGGGAATCTCTCTCTCACCTGGTCAGCTGTACCTCATTCATTCCTCTAATTTTTCCCATGTCTGGAAGCGGCAACAAAGGAAGAAAAAAGGGGATAGGCGGACGGAGGTGAAGCAGCTTACCTTCCCGAGCTTACAGTGAATTAAGGAATGTAGCGGTATAGGAGTGGAAGTGAGAGTGAGAACTGGAAGTTGGAAGTGGAACTCTTGTTCGTAGGGCGTAGCGGTAAACGAGATTGGGTTAGTGTTCAGTGACCTCACCCCATAGCTCCCTCAAGTGGGAACAGTACATTCCTCGCTCGACCGGGTCCATCCAGTCTCACTCGTTTTTGCTCGTAATATCCTTTATAGGCACTGCTTTCCGTGACACTAGGGCGAAGGCTCTCTCCATTTGGGGCTGACTCTTGGAGTCTACAATCTCAGTGGATTGATTGAATCTCTTCCTTTTAGATAGGCCGACTCCTCCTTTTAGCTATCGAGCGGTTGGGGAGTAAGTGGTGCCTGTTACCAGCTACTCATATCAGCGAACATATGCTTTTCGCCATTCCAACTTTAAGAGAGAAGGCGCTTAGTCTTTATAAATAGTACGTTGCTTTCATCGTGAGTGAGAGAGGAATTTCTTATTCATTGGCAGCAGTCTTAGTGGATGGGACATTGATCCAATCTTCTGTGTCAATTGATCTTCTGGACATTCAAAAGCCATTTCTAGCGGATTCAAGGGATGCGGATTTGTCCAAAGATTCGAGAACAATGGAAAGCCCGTCTTTTTGATTAACAAGTGATTTGACGGGGGAGTGGATTGACCAAAGGAGAGCACTTTTAGGCGTAAAGGGGCTGGAATGGTTACTGGACAAGAGTAGGAAAAAGCTTCTCTTTGATAGGTTACCTCAAATGATTTGAATGGGGTCAGAGTCGCTTCGAAAGGTTTGGAAATCAACGTCGGATCCCGGCTATCCGAAAAACGCTTTTCTTACTAGGTGAGGAAAAACCGTGATTCGAGAGCGCCTTCGAGGTGTAAAGGGCCCATAATGACCTATCCTTCTAGTTGTCTTGGATCAGTTATCATATCGGAATTATTGTTTTTGAACCTACATGCTGATGCTCACGATTTCGATAGCCATTCCTGCCCCAACTTAACCAATGGGGTCCGGTAGTTAGGGGTAATAATGAACAGAAGGCGACTAACCAATCTCTCTTTGAAACCAGATGCCCGGAGATGTTTGATTCGTAGGGCTAGGAGATCGGGGAAGAGCAGCCCCAGTTCCATAGTCACTCAGGTCTGGTAAGGTAAGGGAGAATCTCCTGTGAAACCACGGCGAAGGAAGCAAGTGAACGATGTTTTGGTAGAACCAATGCCAATGGGCCCGGGCGTAGCTGCCATTCTTACCAGCTTTCCGGCTCACTTCACTCTCTTTAAAGAAGACCGGGAGTCACTCGCTTCCTCAAGCACGGGAAAGAGACTCATTCATAAAAGAATAAGCTTACTTCCCGGAAACAGAGTTAGATATAAAAGGCTTACTACAAGATGGCATCTTTCTCGGCCTAGTGGTCCTAGCTGATGTAATTCATTTGATTTTTCCTAGGTTTCACTCGAACGAAGGGGAGACCACTCAAGTCAAACTATCGATCCTTTCGCTCGGGACGGCGGACTTCATCCACAAGCTTTCTTCGGCGCGGCGCCTTTGGTATCAGGCAGCAGAAGGGGGATCCATCGATAGGGGTCTCATGTCTGTCAATCACAGTAGCGCTGTGGTTCAAGGTGAAGGGAGAGTGCTGAACCGCGTAATGCAAAAAAAGAAAGAAGAGATTGACACTTACCCCCTACCCACGCCTACTTCTTGACTAAACCAGCTTCCCTTTTCCTTAGCCTAGGATTCAGAGTCAACTACGGAGGTCGGTCTCTCTCTGTACTGTAAGCGCTTCGCTTTTTCCTGATTTATTGAACAGGTGCCCTGTGGAACATGTTTTATGGAATGAAACTCTTTATTCCATATTTATTTTCTTACTGATTGAATTCAGGTAGAGAGAGGAATATTCGATCAAAACCCTTAGTCCGATAGGGAGATAGTATACATTCCATCCGGATAAGACACAGAGATGAAAGACGAATCAAGCAAGAAAGACAGAATAAGGGGCCGGTTTCTCGAGTGATAGTGATTTCTTTTTGGGTTAGTCTGACTGTCCTCATTCTAGTTGGTAGGCGTGCGAGTAAGAGGGTAGTAGGCGAAGTTATATGAATTGAATGGGACTTCAGCTTCGACAATCGTATCCTCCCTCCAGCAAATAAGGTGGAGTGGGCAAGGCAGAGAAGACAGGAAAACACAAGCTCAAACTTCAGCATTTCCATTACCAGCTCCAGTAAAGGAAGCATTTCCAGTGAATAAGAACTTGAATTGGGTCGGGCTAATCAATGGGGGCAAGTCTCCGAGGAAGGGTCTATGTCCCCTGTTTACAAAACAAAGCATGTCTCTCTTTCTATACGCAATTCAATCAAACTTTCTACATCTCTGTGAAGAAAGAAAAGTAGGCGCTTTTAAGGCCAGTGTGGAGTAGCTAGAACGGATGGGAGGGAATTCGTCCTACATTGGGTGGCTTGCTAAAGCCTTGTGTTCGTTTCAGTGACCTGGAGTCTTCGTTTGGGAAGTCTCCCTCTATGAACGTGAACTACGGAGGAGGAAGGATTTGATGTAGGAGCAGAGTGGAATCTGGAGCAGGGTATCAGGTTCAGACGACCTCAAACTGGATAGAGCAGGATTGGTGGAACCTGTGGTCGTCTCAAAATAGAAAGAGGTGCAGACGTCCCAACATGAGGTGTTCCAAAAGGAACTTAAGAGGAAAGAATAGGACTGGAAAAAGGTCCGCTCTTATATAAGAGCTACAGAGGCGAATGCGGATTCAGTCCGAGCTAAGTTCATAGGTATTGCCTAAAAAAAGATATTTTATAGAAAAATAGAGCACTGACCTAAACTAGACCTCTTCTAAGGCAGAAAGAAGGTCAACCTCACCTCAGGTAATCACACCTTTATTCCTCGACGATCAAAGAGTAAAAACTCGCTTTCGAGCTAACCAAGCATGGAGCTACCAGCTAAGAAGCAAAACGAGTTCTCATTCACGGATAACTAAGCTTTGACAAGGGAGAGGGGGACCCTTATCATACCCGCCCTTACAGGAGCCTAACGGAGAAAAGGCTATGCCCAATAGGGGAAGGCTGCGGTAAAAGGATGTCCGTCTGTTGATGGCTAGCTCGTACAAGCAAATATTGGATCTAGGTTTGTTGATGGATCTGGTCTTGTCGAACAGGTCCGGATTCGAGGTTAGAACACAAAAGCCCACCAGCCGAGCTGAACTGCTTAGTGATGGAATCAATTCCCACGAACTGAGAACAAAAGGATGTACTTGCCCCCTTCCCCAGCCATTACCGCTCATCCACCGCTTTTTATTAAGAAATCCTGTCTTTCCAGGCTGTCTTTTGCGTGCTATTCCTTACGCCCTGAGAAAGAACCTCCACTTGGATTCATTTCAAGTCTCGAGTTCTTGTTTAGAATTCTCGTAGATGAAGTTCGAACGAGAGCTTTGATGCAATTCAAATTGACAAGCAGTAGTGACAGCATAATAAATGTCCGGAAGACAGAACAAAATCTTTAATTCCCGGGTTTCCTTTGCCAATAGACCAATCAATGGTGCTGTATCGGAAACAAGATTCAGTCGCTACAAGCGAAGGATAATAAGAAACCGGCCGTAAAACGGGTAGATTAACTAAAAGAAAATACACTTGGCCCACTAAGCACTAGGAGAGTCGCTTAGATAATATGCCTCGACCGGAAGACAAAGGGATTCTTCAGGTCTAGACGTAGCCTTCTTTAAATGTCATGCCAGTTAAGGTAAGCTCTCAGTGGATGCCATTACTTGACTCAATCTATCCGGGTGATCGAAGGCGTATCGCGATCGACGCTTATTATACGTTGCTTCGACTGCTGTGTACATCCCCAGCCAATAAGAGGAGTGGGTACCATACTCGCTAAGAGGAGATAACAGTGGCTCCGCGCCCCCTAACTACTGAAGACCTTAAAGAGGTGGTTGACGTTCGTAAGGCATAGATCGCTGATTCTCTTAATTTAATTCTTTGAAACTACGCGCTAGACTAAGAATCCCTATATTAAAATTTTTAGATTTTTTATCTTTTATTGGCTATTGGCACTTCTATAGAATAGAAAGAAGGAGTTGTCACCCCTCGTCAAAGTACGCCCTTTGACTTATCTTAAAGGAATTTAAGCAGAGACCCCTTTTCTGTGAGGGGTCGTAGGCCAGTCTTTCAGTAATTTCCGAGGAGTGTAAGCAATTCTTAAAGTTCTTTATAGGTTCACGAACACGACCCGGCAATCGTTGACCCTTCCTCTAGTTAGTGACTTGGCTCCCTTCCTTCTAGTCACTGCTAGTTGGATAACATCTATTAGTCCCTTCTCTTCCTTCTCCTTTTGCTTTCTTTCTGTCTTCTGGTTTAAGGTTCATAAGGGGGGTGCTCGCTACTATAAGACAGCTCTGCATTCCTTCGAGGCAATCGTAGAAGGCAAGCTTTGAAAGGAATTGTTAGAAGAGAGCGGACAGGTTTGAGAAAGGCAATCTGGCATTGAAAGGCAAGCTTAGTAAGTACCTTCTTTCTTTCGATAGGCGCCTCCCTTCATATCATAATCTTCTGAATGTCAGTTAGATCTGTTCTGAAGGCCTAAGCAAATAGAGTTCCAGTTGGTGAGCGACAGTCAACGGTTGGGGAAAATGGAGATCAAAGATAAGACCCTGTTTCTTCGAGAATCTAGAGCCAGTAAGATAATCTTCGAGAAGCCACCAGAGGGGATAACCAAGCATTTGAGGCCTTTGTATATCAAAGCTCACATTGATGGGAAACCGGTATTCAGAGTCTTGGTGGACAATGGAGCCGCGGTGAACATAACATCCTGCCACTAAGAATGATAAGAAGATTATCCAAGTCTGAACAAGACTTGATTCCTTCTGAAGTGTCAGTCACCAGTTTTGATGGAGGCGTGGCTCAAACGAAAGGAATCATTCCAGTGGATTTAACAGTCAGTGGTTTATGACGGTTCTCCGTCGTTTACCGACTGATGGTACTTTCAACCAAACACGCCCTCTGGACAGACTGGTGGGTAAGCAGGAGTTCTTTTGCTATGACCTTAAGTCCGCAACGGATAGGTTTCCCTATATCGTTCTTGAAGAGGTTGTGGGGCTGTCTGATTGTCTGGGAGAGAAAGAGTCAGACTTCATTTCAATCATATGAAAATACCCCCACCCCCCCTCGCTGCTAGTTCCTCTGGTCGCGCTGTTGATTTGTCAGATCTTTTTCAAGGGCTCCTCCCTGTCCTCTTCATAGGTTCTAGTCTTTTTTGCAGCTATTCGCTTCCTGATCTCATTCTAATAGTAAGTCAGTCCGGCTTATTGGATGGTGAGTGGGTCCGAGAAATGCTTGGAGTGTCTCCTCAGGGTTTCCTGAGATCCGTAGTCGATTTTCAGAATATGCCCGAGGGAGCTCGGGATGAAGACAGCCTTAAGGTGTTACCGCTCCGTGGGCTTCCCCGTTCTCAGTCCATGAAGGTGCTTTCTTTATTGATTGGTAGTTTGATGCTAGCTGTTATGCTAAGCAATGCCGCTTATAGCAGTTGGACAAGGAAAGGCAAGAGCGAGCAGCCACACATGAACCGCGATAAACGATGTCATGATAGGCTTTCCATAACCATCTTTCCCGACGTTGGTAATCAAATCCTTCTTTCAGTCTCACGGGCAAACACTCGATCAAGTACGCGTGCCACACCATTGACACTTGAAACTAGCGAAACCTTGTGAATGGGTTTTCGTGCCGTTGAGAAAGACAACCCCCTATGTACCATACTCCTTGGGTAGGGTACCTCGAAAGGGAGAGCTCCTAAATGATCCCGGTATGTATAGAAGACTCGTGGGTAGACTTATCGATAAATAAATAAATAAGAATTTAGTGAGGATAGGGACCCAGTGATCTTGGTGCCCGACCAGAAAGCCTCTCCTCTCCAGCAGTAACTGTGATAGCTTCTTCAGCTGTAACTGAGCTATAATGCCAACCAAGGGATCCTCCATGGCAACCGTCAGAATGGAACAAGAGGGATCAACGAAGACAGCATCGATGGGAGTCCCCAGGTTCTATATAGAGAACGGTTTCAGAGACCAAGTTCACTAAAGAAAAGGTGGAGTTTCCACCCACCCGTGAGTGATTTTGGCTAGGGCAAGGCTTTGATGGCAGACCTGGAAAGCTTTCACAGACAGAAGAGCCGCGTCCTTTGGGAAAGTCGTGACAGGATGCGACTTGGCCAGGTTGACTAATTGGCTTGACTTAGTGCAATGGTACCAAAGATAAGAAGAAAGGCGCTGTTAAGCCCTCAGAAACTGTATACAGGAGAGATATGCAACATCGGGATAATGCGCTACTACGGTCCCTCCTGCTATTCGATTGTGACCGACCAGCAACCCTGGGATTTCAACATCGGCAATGGCTTGATCAATATCAATGAGGTTCAGACCGGAGTCTTAAGCATAGAAGACTCAATCAACACAAAAATCAAAGGGCTAGCGCGCGGGTGGGGAAAGAGCAAATTCCAGAATTGCGTATAGAAAAGATCTAAATAGTTCAGTTAGCTAATCATAAAGACGTCAAGGTTTGGTTTGTGTCCCATCCCCATCTTGTAGCGGACTGGAAAAAACAGACTAGCAGGGTCCGGTCTTTCTTTCTATCCTAGGTCACCACCCCCTGTTACTGAAGGATTGTCACCCGTGTGATAGAGTTCGGAAGTTGTCTCGCGGGTGGTTGGACATGAACCAACATGTAACCCCGATCAAGAGACAGAAGATCTGGCCTCTTTTCTATTTCGTTCTTCTTCCCTTGGTAGGACTGACGGTAGCGAATCTCGTCTCGCTTCGCTTGCGACTACGTCTTCGTGCTCTTTTCTTTGTTTCCTAGCTTGTCTTGTAGCTAGGGCAACAGAGTACCTCTCCGCTTGAGTAGGAACCACGTCTGGTACTGTGACCAAACCCTATCATTTCTCTGATCTTGTTAATAATGGGGTTGCTCAGTTACCAACCGCGGATCTCTAGGTACTTTACTGAGATTCTCCTCGCGAGCCTTTCGCAGCGGCTGTGGGCTTAGCCTAGCCTAGGTTCTCCGGAGTTTCAATAGATATAAGAATCAATATGGCTCTGCAAGACCTTGTGTCACTCTTCTTTTCCTATACGCCAATAACAAGGGCACCTTTCTTTATACCATATTCACAAGAGTACTCAGATCAAAAGAAAAGGTCTCATGTTGTATATTACCTCGCTTATGGCGAAGTCTTTGCCGGGCGCTGCTTACCGAGCCGATTCTGTTTCAGCCCCAGGTGTGCCCTCCCTAGTCGACTCTCTTCCATCCGTTAGCTAGTTTCATCCCTTACACGACTGATTTGGGGCTCAAAGCACAATGCCCTCCTACCCGATCGCTGGGATTTCCCCCTTCTTTCATGCCTTTCATCTGCATGAGAAGTTGATGTATGTGATCCGCTATCCGTGGTTTGTTTGCTCCACTGGAAGTCCTGTCTAGCCCGAAGATGCTTTCACTTTCTTTTATGTTAAATGTGGTGCTCAGAAGCCAGGTGCAGGCCCCACAACCACTGCAGGTACTGTTTTCAAATCCTTTCCTCTTGTTCCAGGTGATCGATTCGAACCCGCGAATGTTAACACTTAACAATCCGCCTATATAACTACTTTTTAATATGGATATGGAGATTCTCAAAGATCGGGATCCACTTTTGAATGGCGTTCTACTGCATCTCGGGCCCTCAAAGCCAATCTCTCCAGGGCAGGCTCGTCTGGTCCATCCGAGGCTCCAAGCCCGGCTACTAAAAGAGAGGTTGGACACCTTATCTTGTTACAGGGAGACCGGTCTCCAAAGGTACCAATGGCAAGTTTGTATCTGAGATGAGAATCTCCGTCTCACCCGCGGAACCTTTTCTAGCCTCTAAAAAAAATGGTTGATATCTCGTCATAACAAGACGATTTCGCCGACCAATCAGAAATAACATAAGATGGGCGCTCTCCTTGCCAACTAACTATGAAATTAGTTCGCATCCTACCCTATTCCTAACCATCTTGAGCTACCTCCTATAGAATAAGGTTCCCCATCCCGGTCTCTGCTACAGAATAATGAGAGATTTGCCAGTCCGATTCGGCTGTTTCGGATTCAGACAAGTCAGAGGATAAGGCGCTTAGGACCCACTTTCGAAGGCGGTTGCTTGCTAACCGGAGTGAAAGCAAAGAGAGGCTACGAGATAGCTATATACAGACGATCCAGCAACAAACGATGGTTTCCATAGGGGGGTTTGGGTACCAAATCAGCAAGAGTTAGCTGGATTAGTATTAGTTAGTGATCCCGGCTCGTGAGTTTCGTCTTTTATTGATCCTCTTTTTCAGATTGGATTCCAATTCCAGCTATATGAACGTGCCCTTTTCTGATTGGAAAAGCGACCTTCCCTCGTAAATGAGTAATAATTGATTGATTTTGCAGCTAAGCTATAGGAGCGTGAACTTTTCAATCAAATTCAGCTGATGTATACTCACCACCATTGTCCGTTCTTAAGCCTTTCACCTTCTCCCCGGTTTCTTTCTCAACTAAGGAAAGGGCATCCTCGAACCGGAAAGCGATTGGCAGCTTCGGTGAGTTGCTGTGTGACTGTTCGTTGCATTCTTTCCCGTCTGCTGCTTGGTTCAGTTCGAAAGTCTAACCTGCCAAATGGCAATCAGTGATGCCTTTCTATCAACCGTCGACTTTTAGTTCGATTCCAATGCTACAACATTATTAAATGACTCATGACTAGTTTCGTTGATCTTCTTTTCTTTGCTATCGAACCTGATGGTCAAGGGGAGCGAGATCGGAACGTTTTGACTCTTTCTACTTGACCGTGGACTGCTCTTTCACATAGCCTGGCCGGGGCTACAGCTGGCTAACCAGTGTTCCTGCTATTGCTTGCTCTCCTGCCACTGAGCTTGCTACCCCGATTACGTAATATCGTAAAGTAAAGAAGAGTTCTGTCTTTCTTCAAAAATCAGAGTCACGCTCTTTAAACGCCCTTAAGAAAGAGGCTTCAGTCATCGGTTCGAATCCGAATAAGGGCTTTTTTCCGGTATGCTAGCTCTGCGAATAGAGCGAATGCCTATATGATCCAACCAAATGAATATCCTTAGCACAGGCACTAAGCAAGTAAACTACCTTCGCCCCTTATCTCCTCATCTTCCCATTTATAAGCCACAGCTCACTTCGACGTTTCCAATTTCCCATAGAATCTCCGGGGCTTTCCTAGCCACTATAGTTTTGTTTTTTTATCTGCTTTGTATGAAAATAGGTTTGATTTGCTTCACCTATGAGAATTTCTACCAATTCCTCTTTTATTCATCAAAGCTCATCCTAATCTCCGTCGAGATTACTGCCTTAGCCCTGTCCTATCATCTCTATAATGGACTTCGTCATTTATTGACAAATATGTTATCTCATCACCTTTCCTCAATCCCGCAAAGGATTGTTCATGGTACAATAATAGTTCTCTGTGCCTTTACGACCATTTTTGTCTTTTTTGTCCTAGTCAAGTCTTCTTTCTCATTTATAGATGTAGCTTTTGCTCGCGCTCAGAACGCACAACCAAATCCTCACACTCACGTGGGTCCACCTCTCGGGGCAGAGGATCCAACCGCTGACTTGATCGTACGCGATTCATTAATGTTAGTGATTAGAGAGACCGTTACTACTCTACTTCACGCCGAGGGAATTCGTATTACGGATGGTGAGCTACAAAATGTCCTCACCGAAGCCGGCGTTAAACAGCAATCCGAACCCTAGACTAAATATGCAACTGAATGATATCGTGCAAAACTTAGATCACCATAGTGCGTTCTACTCGCATGTCCGACGTCTAATTTTGGATCGATATCGATGATACTTTCTGTTTTGTCGAGCCCTGATTTTGTATTGCTGGAGATGTGAGTGGATTTGTAGTCCGATGTGGTAACTGTCCTAGGGAAATAGGAAGTGGTGGTACGCCTCTGTAGTAGTGCTGGAAGTGATCTTTGTTGGTGGGGAATAGGTACGCACCCCAGTCTGTGAATACATCTTCTGGCATTATACTTGATAGGTCTAGTCTTCCATTACCGGCGGCGGTAGTAACATAACGTGTGTAGCTTTTCGGTGGCTAGCATTGGTTAGGATGTTAAGCGGATCATAAGAGAAGTGAATGCTATAAATAGTACAGGCGCATGCGTGCGAATAATAGTAGAGGTGGAAGGGGTGGTAGGAGCTAGTAGGCAACCAAAAGCAGGGGAACAAGTAGGGCAGTTGACCACCCCGAAAGCAGGGCAAGTAACCCAAAGCATCGGCTTGGGAATAGATTGATTGGTAGGAGGTTTCATCTCTCTTGTTCTATTCCCTCCGGCTGTGAAGCTTTATTTGAGGAATTAGTCGGAGGTGAGTAGTAGGCCCACGATTGGTGGGTGCATTAGTATGTCTGTATGCCTGTGATAGTATAGGAAATGGGGCGGGGAAGGAAGAGTGGGTCATGAGGGCTTTCTTCACGATCTCGGGCTTGTGCTTTATGAGTGAGCTTTCGTAATAGTAGGGAAGCGCTTCTCTAGTATGTCTCGTGGCGAGGCATCCTTTGATAGTAGGCGGCTCTATAGCGGGCTTCAACCAACCTTTCGAGGGGAATTGAAAAAAGTACTACCGGCTCTATAGCGGGCAGGTACCGCCGCCTCCTTTGAAAAAGTAAGGTCGTAAAACGGCTCATAGGGAGTCAGAAGCAAGCAGAAGCAGAGTCAAAGGCGGGTCAAACTCACATAAGCAGAGGGGGAGACACATTCATGAAAAGCGAGAAGCCGCGCCGTGGGGGACTGACCAACTATGAATAGATCTTACTTTCGGGTAAGAGTAAGAACATCTATTAGTCCGTATCGCGGGTCTACTTGTTACAAAAGGCGAACATCCCCATTCCAAAACATTCAGTCATAGGGGAAGAAGCACTACACTTCTAGGAATCAACAACACGAAAACTCCTGTAAACGAACACTTTCCACCTGTTGTAAAGTCGCTCTTGACCCCCAAGCCCCCAAGCAAGCATTCTCACGACCAGCCGTTGAATCTACTTGTAGCGGTAAGCTCAGGTCTTTCTGTGATGCTCTCGTTAGTCGCCCACCTATCTATATTTCTCGTTGAGCCCTGCTGTACGCCCAGGACTCGGAAAACACTAGTGTCCCCTTGACTTTGTTTGAGACGATGCACTAACCTTTGAAATTCAATACCTTCAAAAAATCCCCCCTTGGTTGATCTCGTGACGACCCTTGCACAAGGCTTACAAACAAGGCTTGCCCAACGACTAGGACAGGCTCATTATCAGTCGATCTATTTATTGCCCTATTGCTTCTTCTTTGCAACCGGTCCGGATGAAGAAACAAGGTGCTTTTAGCCGGTCACGTGCTTTTGCCACCAGTTAGGGAGGGCTTCGGGGCATCGCCCATTCCATTCCTGCCATAGCCGGTGACAACCCAAACACTTTCATTCCATACCTATACCTATCAGGCTTATTCATGTCTGTGTTCTTCCTTTATCGACCGTCGACGTCTGGTCCGCTTTATTCTATGTCCTCGACAATCAGCACTTATCGCTTCAACAGTTCCCGTCGGAGAACGTCTATACTCGCCCCTGGAGTGACGACTCTTCTTTTCTTGGTCTGCATTGGGACGGTTACATGGAGATCATCGCGAACGGTTACATGAAGATCATCCCTTGCTTGTGAATATGATTTGGATATTCAATCTCTAATCCTCCCAGACCTTTGTACACCGAAGGTGGCTAATCCCTCCTCTTTTTCTGATATGCGCTTCTTTGGTCAGAATAGAGACATAGAAGAAGAGTTCATACTGACTGAGTCGATTCTCTTGGAATCGTTAGCACGTAAGAACCCGGAAATCACAACCAAATCAAAAGTACCACTAAGACCCAAGAAACTAGAACTACAGCCTTAATTACACTCCAGAACTTTATGAGAATAATCCGGTAGAGCTACTTCGGACCCATCCAAGCAAGATTTATCATGCGATCAAGGGCATAGAATGGAAGGAAGAAGGGCTTTCTCTACCACATAAGCAGATTAATCATATATATTTCTAGTGTTTTCCTGCAATAAGGCCGATCGTCCATGTCGTCAATTTCCCGAGTGGAAGGCCCTTGACGGTAGTGCGTTAAGGAAGTGGTGCTCCGAACTAGACCTCTTTCGGTCTGTCATCTGCTGCTTTCTTGTCACGGGGATTCTTAGCGAAGTTTTCCCTTTGCCTGCCTTAAATAGCTCCGAAAGAGATTTGGAAATCCATTCTATTTCTCAGGGACTGGGCGCTGCTTTCTCGGGTGTGAAGGAACGGCATCGGCAGCGGTAGTACGTTCTATCCGTTCGAGTCTAGGTCTACCGGTGGGTCGTCCTCTGAGTCACTCTCGCAAGCAAAGACAAAAAGAGATGTGAATTAATCAAAGGTCCAACTGATCACCGCGTCTGTATTGTAAATATGCAGTTACGAATAATCCAGCCAAAGTAATAGGAATTAGACCTAACAAGAACGGAATCACGCTCTGTAGGATTTGAACCTACGACATCGGGTTTTGGAGACCCACGTTCTACCGAACTGAACTAAGAGCGCTTTCTTATCACAGTAGATACGACTGTAAAGAAAAGGATTCTTTTTGTACCCCCAATACATCTTGCATGCATATAGTATCATAAAATGGAAGATTATGTATGCCCAATTTGAATCGATCTCAATGGATCCCTCGTTACTGCCCAGAGGAGAAGAATAGGTAGGGATGACAGGATTTGAACCCGTGACATTTTGTACCCAAAACAAAGGCGCTACCAAGCTGCGCTACATCCCTTTCAATTGGTCTACGGTGTCATTGTAGAGAATCCCTGCCCTGTTTTCCAAATCGAAAAAACCTCCATCGATATCAAATTGATCTTGCTTGGTCTTTCTTTTTTTATATACTCATTATCATCCCGCCGCTCCTACCAACGTTACTTATGAGCAAAAAGGGTTATATCAGCCCTTTGAATAAGCGAGGCTTTCCCGATAGAAATATTTGCATGCGAGAGAGATCCCAATTCCGTGTATCCGGTTAAGCAAGCCCTGCCGCCAGCTTCCACCCAGACAAAAAACGTGAGCGCCTAGCGCGAAAGGTGGCTTTACTAATATTCTAATAGAAGGCAACAAGCAACGGATTGAGCTGCTGATCGTAGACCACCGTTGCTCGTTAGCGCTTTACTAATAGAAAGGGCTCTTTCAGCTGGATCCAGAACGAATAGGAGATCTATCAGTACGCCATCCGCTCCATATCTTTCGTAGTTTAGGAACTCCTCTGTTTTTAGGTTGACGATTTTCAATGCCCGGAGCGGTCCTTTGAATCCCGGTAACTCACGGACGGTTACCGACAGCTTATTTCTATTGGTTAAGGGTCACGGAGCTCTACTGAACTACGTGGGAGGAACCGACTGAACGTTCAGGAGGTTCTACAAACATCTAATCTAATACCGACGGAACGGACTCTAAGGAACGGCTTTCTTTCCGCCGGAAGACGCTAGAGAGAGAAGTGGAGTTCTTTAGACTTTAGAGCTAGCCGGCAGTAAAGTCAGAATTTAGGGTTGGGTATAAACAAGGAATTGGTCTTTGGCTACTGAAGACTGCAGGTATCCTGTCCCCGCTTCAATACGACTTTGGGGGCTCCCGGGAGCTCGTCCTCTTCAAAGTCGAGTCACGTAATCAGTACAGTTCCGTAAACAACTCACCCGCCTGGCTAGTTTCGACCTCCTTCCTTTATTTGAAGGAAGCACGGATTCGCCGGTAGGTATCTACGGAGCCCCGGATACCGCTTCGCGTTAGTTAGGGAACGGAACTTGACTTTGCGTCTCGTCTCCTGCGGCTCTGCCTGCTTCGTATGCTGGTGCTGATAGCCCAGTCTTTTGCCGATCCCTGTCCCTAGAAAAGATATATGCCTGTGCCTTCGTCTTTCTTCCGATCAATTCGAAATAATCCAACGTCAACTGCTCTACTCTAATTCATAGGTTTTTTTATTGTATTGATCCCGAGATCTATCGAAACAATGGAAGAATAGTATGGGCATATAAAAAAAGCAACCAAGTCATCCTTTACTCTAACAAGTAAGCAAGTAAACTACCTTAGCACAAGCACTAAGTGATCTACGCTACCTTTTTTTTTAGCATTCCGAAGAAGTAATGGATTGAGCCGTTAACAGATGATCCAAGGTTCTTTCTTCAGATTTTTTGAAAAAAGAGTAGTAGACCCCACCGATCCTTCATGCCTTAACCATGACATGAGGTGAGGCGATAATGCATAAATAAGATTCCTAGGATTATCAAAAAAGGGTAAGTGCGCGATATGTGGATCACCCGAAGCAAGATCTTATTATGATAAGGATTCGCAGGCAAGGCAGATATTGAATTAACGGAGGAAGGGGAATGTGTAGCTGGGCTGGGGGAGATATTTACAAAGAAGTATTTACAGAAATCGGAATGAATAAGCCCATTCCCTAAACGGAATAGACAGAGACGACAGAAGTCGACCGATGGAAGTCGAAACTGTCACATTATGACAGCCCAAAAACACGGTATAGATGACATTGGATTCATTCATTCCTATATCTTTCAATCGGTCTCAGGTCTGAGGTCATAGCATCCTTGCTTGAAAGAGTTCCTCTTCTCTTGCCCCTCCCACTGTTTTCTGCTTCTCCCTCGGCTAGAGCGAAGTCCAATCAATTCATCAATTGCTTATACTCGACTTGCTTGCTTAGTTCCGCGCTTCTGCTTGCTAGGACTAGGGCTCTCACCCGCAGCTTAACAGTCCAGGTTTGGGCTAGTTACTGGCCTTGCTTACTGTGTTAGCACATCCGCTTTCCAAAAGTAAGCTCTTTCGGAAGAGAAGGGGTTGGTTGGCAAGTAAGGATAGCATGATTGGCTGGTTGGTTAGGGAGAAACAATCCTACAAGTAAGCAAGTAGTTGCAAGCGAGGAATTAGTCCCTGCTAGTATTGGTTGGTGTTACTTTATCATACAAAGGATTGTGGCAAGCAACAGAAAAAAAAGTGAGTGTTAGGGTGCAGCGTGAAGGCCCCCTCGAATGTTCCTTGAGTTGACGTCACTGGGACATCTACCGCGAGGATCTGCTTCAGCAAGTCTTCTCCCAAAGGCTGCTGTTCATTGACTCCTTTCTATTCTCTTTCGTCTATGGTTCCTCTTGCTATCGCAGGCTCAGGTGGACTTCTGTTTTTTCGCAACGAGTGAAGTCGTGTTGCGTCACGAGTCTACAAGCCCGCGCAGGTCCTCTCTGATCAACTCGTGAGGCCTCTATAGCAGCCTGTTGAGATCTGCCGTGGCTTTCCTTGTTGCTGATCGTGGCTCCCATCGTGAGACCCACAAGCTTATTTCTTCTCAGATCTGACGTGATGCCGCAATCAAATGGGCCAAGTTGCTAGTCTCACGGATTGCCTCGATGCAAATTAAAGAGAAAAAGGAAAATGAGCTCCTTAATAAGGACCAAACCTAGGGCTATTCCTCTCCCGCATCAAGATCTCGAAGAAAGATGACTCAACTTCCTTCTTTCCCTTATTTATGGGAAAGCGAGCTCTATAGCAGCAAGGGCTTAAAGCTCGGCCATTGATTGCTCTGTCTTGATGAGCTCATTCTTTAAAATCCGCGTAATTCTAAAGTAAAGGACGAAGGATAGCTTTTCCTTTCGGGTAGACTTACCAAGCATGGGATGGGTCTTTGATCGAAATAGAGAGCTTCCTCCTGCTGGATAGAAATCCGATCTAGACTTTTTTACAGCAAGAGAGAATCAAAGGTACGCAGGTGAGCCCCCGAGAAATGGACGTATAGCCGGGGATAGAGTTGGACCCTTCTTAACTTAACTGATTTCATATCGCTTACAAAGAACAGAAGGATGAAGTCCAAGGCAAAAGGATTCGGGCTAGTTAAGGTCCGTCCGTCCTTAGAAAGGGCTCGCCTTTCCTTCAAGAGATATTTGCTCTTCTTCGATAGAAGGGCTATTTGCTTTTGTTTTCAACTTGTGGTCGAGTGCGTTTACATTTGCTCGAAATAAAATTAGATTAAAGAAAGCTAACATAACGATTGGTTAAAGAAATCCTTACCGATGGGACTCAGACTTCCTTTTCCCTAAGATATAGGTCGAGCCAATTAATTTACTTGGACACTTTGGTAAAGGTAGCTCTTGCTTTCAGTTGCTTTCAATCGCGGGTTCCACATTTCCGACATCAGACGCATAGACAGAAGGCTAGATGCATCAATTGCAATGTCCATTCAATTTAGTCCCCTAACCTACGTCAACAGAAGGACATTCTATTATGAATTCACCGTCCCTGGAAGGCTGGCTCACTCTCCCTGACCTCGGTCGATTCCTCGGGTCCTCCTTCTTTGCTTAGTCGGGTGACTTTCCCAACAATCTGACGATTGCCTACTCATGCTTGTGTACAGGGAGGGGGTTCCATTTCTAAGTAAGGGGTAGGTTCCGCACTTATGTAAAGCTACGTACGCATTACTACCGGTCCCATCGTTACAGAGTCATACAATGGGGATACGATCCAGCCCATCCCTAGACTACCTTTCATTCTTACTAACCGGATACGATCCAGCCACGGTCCTGCCACCACCTTGTTATGAAGAGACAGTGGCGATCATCAACGGGCCCTGCCCACTTCTATTCCTCTGAGTTTCAAAATAAGAGAGGGAACGGATTCTACCATCTATTCTAGACGCTTTAACAACCCCCCTCTCTCAATTTGGTGGGTGGTCGGATGGTTCAACGGTGGTATGGTGAATCGAATCGGTACCATGCATGCCTCTCCCTCGTTCCCGGTCATTCGTCAATCACGGTGAGATGGTGCCACCGGTAGTCAGCCCCTTCGCTTTCCTCGTTATAGGTAACCCCTCAGCTAACTTTCTTTATACTTGTGATGACGATCCATTTTAGTTTTTAGTTTTGGTTTCGCTGCTGCTTCCACTTCCACTGAAACTACTCGCTATGCCCTCCTTCACACTCCAACTCCCGGGCATTCATCCAATATGGCTAATCCTGAGGAAGGCAAGTCGCTTATCTCTCATCTCCTTTTGATTGAAAGCAGTCCTCACAGGCGGCAGGGCATCCAACTCATGGACTTAAGTCCTCTGTCGATCAGTCGACTTCCTCTTCTTTGCTTACCTTTAATTTGAAGCTGTCAGTCTGCAATACTTGCTCATAAGAACCCTAGTCCCGTTTAGGCACCTCCTTCTGGGGCAACTGATCCATTTTATGAACCCGATTCTTATCCGCTATTGAATGATTTATCTCCGAGTTAGTGCTCTCTAGTCCTCTCGAAATCGGGCTTCCTCACTTAGTAGCTCCTTTAGTTTCCTACTATGATTGGGGGGTTCGGAAGATAGGCTTGCAACGGATTCAACCTCCCCGTGGCATATAAAGATTGGCGAAGCATAAGGTTAGTAACATCGGTGCTGATAACTTCCTTTTCTCCCTCGGGGGTGGGCTTTGTAGGAGTTGGGTGAGATGCAACACTTTTTCCTCAAGGAGTTAGAGCAGCAGTAGTTTACTCGTATAAAAGAATAAGACCGGCTTACCATTTAAATAAAATGAAAGAGTGGATTCCTTTCTTCAATGCATTCCACCGAGGCGACTAGGGCACCTTTTTTGTAAGATACGCTCATTCAAGCTCAAGCCAACATTCATTGGAATGCTGAACAACTGAGGTACATACCGTTCAGCAAGAGAGACACACCGCTCCTTGAGAAGACCCAGTACTCTATCGGGTCTCCCAAGGGAAGCGCCCACAATGGATGGGAAGCCGAAAGACTGCCTTTTCCGGACCAAGATTAACTTAGACACGGAGAATAATGAAAAATCAAACCTTACGGTTTCATCAGCTTTACCATCACGCCTTCGAATCATCTGACGATGAAACGGCGGTATGACTCTAGGTAGTCCACAACGAGTGAGGGAAATAGGGTGTGGAAGAGCCTCGTGCTTGTTAATAAACTCACCACCATAATACCTCATTAAAGAACTACTGGTGGCCTTGATATAGAGGCCAGTCCATAACCACCCTGCCTTCCTTTTAAACATCAAAAGCCACTTGGCGAAAAGACGCGATACATCGTTCCTTAGGTCAGCCGACCAGCCAATTGAACTTTTGTTTAGAAGTCCAATTAGCCGACGCGGGACTTCTAAGTCCGCACGCCAAGCACGCAGCCCGACCTCTCAATAACATTAAATAAAGGTTTTTACGGTCAAAGATGGCAAGAGTCGAAAACCCCTTTGAATTCAATCCGGGGTCGCGACTCCCACATGGTTGGCGGTTTCGGGCGTACTGCTACTCATCCTATTCAAAAATCTTTCGACTGTCGAGGGAGGGGCGTCTTAGTTGCAAGCTAAGGCAATCCGAGACCTACACGAGAGGATTCGATCTCCTCTGCCGGATTCGACGTTAACGAACAGATAATCTTTGCACCGTTCGTCGCATCTAGACACACCCAAAACAAACCACCAGATGGATGTCTGGAAGACGCTTCAGGTGTGCAGTGGTTGCAAGACCACCCATCTAGTCGGGGGTTTAGACCCGACCAGGTGCCCTTCCTAATGTATGTGCCAAAGTACTGCTATATATCCCACAAGTCGTTCTCCAGGGCCTTGGCATCCCTGCCAAAAATGCCTGCGGTTTTGGCACCTTGATCTTTACCGACTCAGTAGATCCATGACTGACTTTTAGAATAGAATGGCAACCTCGTCCATCAGACCGCCTTGTGTACGCAGGACCTCTGCTATTCCCTAAATCTCTTTGCTCAAGCCAAGCCTCTCCTTTTGGCAATTCCAGGACTTCCCTATAGAGCTCTTCTCGGTGCTTAATTTGGAGCTCGTTCTGCTGCTCCAAGAAGCCACGAAAATGCTCACTTTTGCTCTCTATGACATCTGAATAGAAAGGAGATTTATGCCTATCTTGGCACAAACTTTGTAAAATATCAAAGAGAGCTCCTCGGTCGAACTCAGACGGTTCTAAGGCCGTCCAACCGAGCCGTTGTTCCCCATCCATATTCGCCGGATCAAGTTATAGGTGGGGATAGTGTTCTCTCCATCAAAAGGCGCCTTTTGGCACAACACTCTTTTCTGTCTTTCGAGATCTGCGAAATGGCCCGTCTTCACGCGGAAGACTTATTCGAGGTCAAGGTGGAAATTCTAAGACAAATGGCACACCTTGATCCAACGGCAGAAGGTTATTGGCTGGGACGCGGAGCTC